AATAAAGTAAGCTAAAATTTAAGCTAGTGGGTTCATACCCCAAATATGATTTTTTATATCCTTTATTAATTTTTTTTAAAAAAACAATGCTATGAGTTATTATAATTTCAATTTTAATTTCAATTTCATCAAATTCTTGATTTGTTTATTGATTAACTATAGAAATAAATCTAATAAGATTTATTCCTATTATAAATAACTATAAAATAAAAAATTGTGATTCTATAATTATTTACTTTATTATTCAATCCTTTTCTTCATCATTATTTTTCATCTCTAGCTTTCAATTTGATTTAAATAATTCGAGCTTAGCATTAATTATTATTAACATATCAATTTTAATTAAATTAGCTATTATACCTTTCCATTTCTGACTAATTTCAATAAGAGAATCTTTAAGATTTAATGTTTTATTTATTATTTTGTCCATTCAAAAAATTATCCCCTTATTTATTTTTTCAAAATTTTTTACACAAATAATTATTATTATTGTTATGTTTTCAACTATATTAAGATCTGTTATAGCATTAAATTTAAAAATTATTAAAAAGTTACTTATTTTCTCATCAATTTCTCATCAAGGATGAATAATATGCCTAATTTTTAAAAAAATTAATTTTTGAATCTCATACTTAATTATATATATATATATTATTTTTTCTGTTATCAATATATGCAAAAAACATAAAATGAATTCTTTTTTTAACAACACAATTAATAAAATAAATTATAATGAAAAAATGAATTTCATTAGTCAATTTATATCATTAGGAGGTATGCCCCCTTTTTTAGGATTTTTTATAAAAATTATAGCTATTTTTCTACTAATAAAAATAAATTTTTGGCTAATAATAATTCTAATTTGCTCTTCATTAGTAAATTTATTTTTTTATCTTAAAATTATAACTCCGTTTCTTTTTCTATTTAAAAAAAACTTAAGAATTAATAAAATCTCATTTAATAAGAGATTTTTAATAAATATTAATATTATAACTTTAATTTTTATTGTTAATCTATTAATTTTTTAAGATTTTAAGTTAAAAAAACTATTTGCCTTCAAAGCAAAAATTATTGTTTAATAAATCTTAAAAATTAGTAAAAGAAGCAATGTCATAAATAAATTTACAATTTAACGCCTAAATTTCAGCCATTTTACCGCGATGAATATACTCTACAAATCATAAAGACATTGGAACTATATATTTAATCTTTGGAAGATGAGCTGGCATCATAGGGATAAGAATAAGAATTCTTATTCGAATAGAATTAAGGCAACCTGGAACTTTAATTGGTAATGACCAAATTTATAATGTAATTGTAACAGCTCATGCATTTATTATAATTTTTTTCATAGTCATACCAATTATAATTGGGGGGTTTGGAAATTGATTAGTGCCTATCATATTAGGAGCACCAGATATAGCATTTCCTCGAATAAATAATATAAGATTTTGGCTTCTCCCTCCCTCGTTATTCTTATTAGTTAATTCTTCATTAATTGAATCAGGAGCAGGGACAGGATGAACTGTTTACCCTCCTTTATCTTCAAACTTATCGCACTATGGCCCTTCAATTGATCTTGCTATCTTCTCCCTTCACTTAGCTGGTGCATCTTCAATTTTAGGAGCAATTAATTTTATTACCACAATTATCAATATACGATCTACTGGTATATCTCTTGAACGAATACCTTTATTTGTATGATCAGTCTTAATTACAGCAATTCTCCTTTTACTTTCTTTACCAGTTTTAGCTGGAGCAATTACTATACTATTAACAGATCGAAACTTTAATACATCTTTCTTCGACCCTTCTGGAGGTGGAGATCCAATTTTATACCAACATTTATTTTGATTTTTTGGGCATCCCGAAGTTTATATTCTAATTCTTCCTGGATTTGGAATAATTTCTCAAATTATTTGTTTCAATACTGGAAAAAAAGAACCCTTTGGCAATTTAGGGATAATCTATGCAATAGCTGCAATTGGATTGCTAGGTTTTATTGTATGAGCACATCACATATTTACGGTTGGAATAGATGTAGACACACGAGCTTATTTTACATCAGCTACTATAATTATTGCTGTACCTACAGGCATTAAAATTTTTAGTTGACTTGCAACTTTACATGGTTCAAATATTAAATATACTCCTTCAATTTTATGAGCTTTAGGATTTGTATTTCTATTTACAATTGGGGGATTAACGGGAATTATATTAGCTAATTCATCTATTGATATTATTTTACACGATACTTATTATGTTGTCGCCCATTTTCATTATGTTCTTTCAATAGGGGCAGTATTCGCCATTATAGGGGCGATTGCCCATTGATTTCCAATATTTTTTGGGTTAAATCTTGACACCATCCTAATAAAAACTCAATTTTTAATTACATTTATTGGAGTAAATCTTACATTTTTTCCTCAACATTTTTTAGGTTTAGCAGGAATACCACGTCGATATTCCGATTTTCCAGACTTTTTTTCAAAATGAAATTTTATTTCATCTTTAGGCTCGATAATCTCATTCATTGGAATCATTTTAATAATTATTATTATCTGAAAAAGAATAATTGATAAAAAAATTATTAACTTTATTCAAATAACTAATTCCTCAATTGAGTGAATATTAAATTTTCCTCCTTCAGAACACTCATTTAATCAAAATAACATCATTTTAAAATAAACATATGATAACTTGATCCCAAATATCATTTCCTGATATAAATTCCCCAATTATAGAACAAATAGCATTCTTTCATGACCACTCAATAATAATTATTATAATTATCACCATTATTACAATCTATATAATCATAAATATCATGATAAACAAACTCACTAGACGTTCTTTAATAGAAGGGCAAGAAATCGAAATTATTTGAACAATCATCCCAGCCGTTACATTAATTTTTATTGCCATTCCCTCCTTACATTTATTATATTTAACTGATGAAATATTTTACTCTCAGATTTCAATTAAAATTTTAGGAAATCAGTGATACTGATCGTATGAATACTCAGATTTCAACAAAGAATTCGATTCCTTTATGATCCCAGAAAGAGACATAAATTTAAATTCTATTCGCCTTTTAGAAACAGATAACAATTTAGTTCTCCCTGTCAATACAAACATTAAATTTTTAATTTCATCCAATGATGTCATTCATTCATGGACTGTCCCATCCTTAGGATTAAAAATAGATGCCGTTCCTGGACGTCTTAACCAATGCTTTTCATCATCTAATCGCCCAGGAATTTTTTTTGGCCAATGTTCAGAAATCTGTGGGGCTAATCATAGATTCATGCCAATTTCTATAGAAATTACCTCTATAAAAAATTTTATAAATTTCATTAAAAACTCATTGAATGGCTGAATTAAAAGCAATGGTCTCTTAAACCAATTCATAGTTAACTTTAACTTTCAATGGAAAAACTAGTTAAATCATAACAAAAGAATGTCATTCTTTAATTACTAAGGTGTTTTTTTATTCCTCAAATTTTTCCTATAAATTGGCTGATAATTAGAACTATATTACTTAGATCTTTCATTTCAATAACAATTTTCATATATTTTATTAAATTCAATAGTATTAATAAAAATATTATTAAAATTAATAAAAAAAGATTTTTTCATAATTACCAATGATAAATAATTTATTTATAATTTTTGATCCCTCAACGTCCAATAATCTGAGAATAAATTGGTTAACATTAATCATATGAATTTTTATTATCCCATATTGTTTTTGAATATCACCATCTTTATTTTCAATTTCGTGAAAAAAACTGTTTAAAAATTTTTTTCACGAAATTGAAAATAATTTTAAATCTTCTAAAAGAAAGAATTGTTTAATTATTGCATCTATTTTTAATATTATTTTATTAAATAATTTTATTGGTTTACTCCCATATATTTTTACATCTTCAAGACATATAATTTTTACAATGTTTTTTGCTTTCCCTCTTTGAATTAGACTAATTTTTTTTTTAATTTTCAATAAATTAAATATAATAATAGCGCATTTTGTTCCATTAGGGTCTCCTATTTTTTTAAGATTTTTTATAGTTGTTATTGAAACTGTAAGAAATTTAATTCGCCCTATTACTTTGTCTGTTCGTTTAATAGCTAATATAATTAGAGGGCATCTTTTACTTCATTTACTTTCATCAATTTCAATATTTGGGGAGCTATTTTTAATTATATCTATTCCTATTATAATAATTTTATTAGTATTAGAAACTGCTGTTGCATTTATTCAAAGATTTGTATTTGCAATTTTAGTAACATTGTATATTAATGAAACTTAATTTTAAACATATGATATTTCATCCTTTTCATTTAGTAGAAAAAAGACCTTGACCTCTTACTAGATCTATCTCAGCTTTTTCTTTAACTTTAGGTTTTGTAAGATATTTTAATAACTTAAATTCTTTTTTAATTCCTTTAGCTATAATAATAATTTTTTTGTCATCATTTCAGTGATGACGTGATATTTCACGAGAAGGTTCATTTCAAGGATTCCATACAAAATTGGTTCTTAATGGGTTAAAATTAGGAATATTACTTTTTATTTTATCTGAAGTATTTTTTTTTATTTCCTTTTTTTGATCTTTTTTCCATAGAAGGCTTTCACCTAATATTGAAATTGGGAGGCAATGACCCCCTAAAAATATTTTTCCTTTTAACCCTTTTGAAATTCCTTTATTGAATTCGGCAATTCTAATTTCTTCTGGGGTCACAGTTACATGAAGACATCATGCTATTATAAACGGAAATTATAATTCTGCATTGAATTCATTAAAAATTACAATTTTATTAGGATTTATATTTACAATTTTTCAAATTTTTGAATACTTTGAAGCTCAATTCTCTATTTCAGATAGCATTTTTGGATCAACTTTTTTTATAACTACTGGGTTTCATGGTTTTCATGTTTTAATTGGCTCAGTATTTTTACTTGTTTCTTATAAACGAATTCAAAATCAATTAATTTCATCAAGTCATTTTTTTGGGTTTGAGGCTTCAGCTTGATACTGGCATTTTGTTGATGTAGTTTGACTATTTTTATTTACATTTATATATTGATGAGTATTTTATTTAATTAGTATAATTAGTACATTTAATTTCCAATTAAAAAGTTTTTATAAAATTAAATAATTGCATTTTCATCTTTTACAGTAGTAGTATTAATTTTATGCATTTTAAGAATTATTTTTTTTGTTTTAAATTTTAGAAATTTTAAAACAAAAGAAAAAAATTCTCCTTTTGAATGTGGATTTGACCCATTTTCTTTATCTCGTGTTCCTTTTTCTTTAAAATTTTTTCTTATTGGAATTATTTTTTTAATTTTTGATGTAGAAATTGTTGTAATTTTACCCTTTCCTCTTTTGGCTTCAAATAAAAATTTAATTTTTACTTTTTCTTTTATTTTAATTAACTTATTAATTTTGTTAGGCCTTCTTTATGAATATAAATTTAGAATACTTGATTGATTAAAATAAGAAAAGTATTTAAAATTTATAAAATCTAATTTGCAATTAGAAATTGACAACTTTCCTTTTCTGGTTAAAATAAAGCGATACAAAATTGCATTCAGTTTCGGCCTGAATTTAGAAATAATTCTATTTTTTAATAGAAGCCAAAAATGAGGCATTTCACTGTTAATGAATTAATTGATATTTTCCTATTAAATTTAAAATTTTAAAGATTAATATAAATAGGCTTCTAACCTAAATTTAATGAATTTTCATTTAATCTTTATTTAAATAGTGTAAAAAACACATAACATTTTCGTTGTTAAATTCCTTTGGGTTTAAATTAATTCCAAAAATTGATGCAAATAAAATTGCCAAAAAATCCTTTTAAAAAAAAGGCTAAAAACAGAAAAACTATTCTTTGAGGAAGAATAGTTTTTCAAGCTATTATTATTAATTGATCATATCGTATTCGAGCATATGTCCCTCGAATTAATACAAATAATGTTATAAAAATTAAAATTATAATTTCTATGGAAAATGTATTGCCAATAAATAAATATCTTGTTAAATAACTAATAATTATAATTCTTCCATATTCTGATATAAAAATAATAGCAAACAATCAAGAACCATATTCAATATTAAACCCTGAAACTAATTCCGATTCACTTTCAGCTAAATCGAATGGGACCCGATTTATTTCTGCTAAAATTGTGAATACTCAGATGAAAAAAATAAATAAAAACCTAAAAAATAAAGGAAATTTAAATTGGATAATTAAAAAATTTTTAAAATTAAAACTCTCAGGAATTAAGCATAATCTAATTAAAATTAAGGCTATTCTTACCTCATAAGAAATTATTTGGGCAAATCCCCGGTAAGCTCCAATTAAAGAGTATTTTGAATTAGAAGCTCATCCTCTAAATAGAATTGTGTAACTTCTAGCTCTTGAAATGCAAATTAAAAAAATAACTCTTAAACTTAAATTTATAACCCCATTAAAATAAAAAAAAATTATTCATATTATTACTATTATGGAAATTATTATTAACGGTGAAATAAACTGAATTCTTATATTTATATAAAATATTAAATTTATTTCTTTTCTAAAAAGTTTTAATGCATCACTAAAAGGCTGTAATAATCCTTGAAATCCTACTTTATTTGGCCCCTTTCGGATGTGACAATACCCTAAAATTTTTCGTTCAAGTAAAGTAAAAAATGCTACTCTTAGTAAAACTATAACAACAAGAACTAAAAAAAAAAAAAAATTTAAAATTATTAAAGGAAATAAAAAATTTCATTAAGGAAGCTTAAATTCCTGGCATTGTTCTGCCACTTTAATAATTCCAAAAATTGATGCAAATAAAATTGCCATTATTTTAATAAATTAATTTTTGGAATTCCTTTCGTACTAACCAAAAAATTATTAAAATTAAGATAGAAACCAACCTGATTCTCATCGGTCTAAACTCAGATCATGTAGGATTTTAAAAGTTGAACAAACTTCTTTTTTTGACATCTTCATCAAAAAAGTATCCTAATCCAACATCGAGGTCGCAAACTATTTTGTCTATATGTTCTATCTAAAATTATTACGCTGTTATCCCTAGAGTATTTTGTTATATAATCATTAATAATGGGTCATGTTATTTTTAAAAAGTTAAAAATATTTTTTGGTTGCCCCAACCAAAAAATTTATATTAAATACTTAATTAATGTAAATTTTTTAAATTCTTAGGGTCTTCTTGTCCTTAATTTATATAATTGTTTCTTCACAAATTGAAATAACTTCAATTTTTAATTTTAAAAAAGTTTTTCCCTGTAATTCCATTCTTTTAGCATTCAATTAAAATCTTATTACAATACCTTTGTATAGTCAAAATACTACAGCAATTTAATTATTCATTGAGCAGGATTTACATTTAATTAATTCTAAATGAGTTGTTTTTATTAAACAGTCAGAGAAAATAATTGCTGAATTATTAAAATTTATTTTTCATATTTTTTATTTTTTTAAAAAAATAAAAAATTTTTTCTTTTACTGATATCCCCATATTTCAAATTAAACATTATTATTTAATTTAAAAAATTAAAATTAATTATATTAAAAATGATAGTTTATTAATTACAATATAAAGGGTAATTTTATTCCTTAAAATTTCATTTTCATATATTTAAAAATATATTATTTTAGCTTATCCCAAAATAATTTATCTATGATCTTATATAATAATAGCATTAACATAGAATAATATAAAATTAATTTTTTAAAACTAGTTATCTTAAATTTTGACAAGCATTTCACATCTAAAAAATATTTTTATATATAATGAAATATATATACTATATATAATTTAGATCAATTTATTTCTAGAAATTTAATAAATTTAATTTTTTTTGGAAACCCCTTATGCAAAAGGTAAAAACAATTACTTTTTAATTTGTAATTAATATACCTTTTCAGTTTTTTTAAAAGAATTAAATTTTAATACTTTTTATTAATATATTTAATAAAAATTAAATAATTCAAAAAAAAATGGTAAGTTAATACGAATTTTCATTGTAAGTGAAACATCAAGTGATTTCATTTTTTAAAACACTTTCCAGTATTTTAACTTTGTTACGACTTATCTTAAGTAAGAGTGACGGGCGATATGTACATATTCTAGAGCTTTTTTCAAATTAACTTCCTATTTTAATTTTACTTTCAAATCCTATATAAAATATTTCATTTTTTTCTTTCTTTAAAGCAATGTAATTCACTTCATTCTTTAATTTTTACTGCACCTTGACTTAATTTTTTATGAATTTTTTATGTTATAATAATAATCTTTCATTATTATTTTAATAGTGGTATACAAATTGACTTAACTAATTAAAGTAAGATTAAGGTGTTTTATCCATTAAAGAGCAAATTCCTCTGAAAAGCTTAGAATACCGCCATAATATTTTGCTTTCATAATTTATATATACTTACAATATCAAGCTCCTAAATAATAGGGTATCTAATCCTAGTTTAAAACAGGAATTAAGTTTTTAATAAAAATTTATTATAACGAAAAAAAAATTTCACCTTAAATTTTTATAAAAATATATCTTTGATTATTTACAACTAATTATTATGAGAATAATTGTATTTGTTTAACCGCTGCTGCTGGCACAAATTTAGCTACAAATTAAATCTAGCTCTCAATAATAGTTAATTATTAAAATAAAATAAATTTTCTATTTTTTATTTTTATGTGTAATATAAAAAAGTTAGAATAATTTCTCATAAACCATATTTAATTTATAAAATTTATAACAACAAATTTAAGCCTTTTAGCCTTTCTTATTCTAGTGTGTTTCAAACTCGTGTCTATCGGTCATCTGGATATATAAAAGGAAACGTATGCCAGACTTTACACGTCAATTTTCCCACTATTTTAAATCAGACCTATAATAGAGCAAGATGAAACCATTTTTCTTTTTTTCTCCGAATTTATACGTTAATAGATGTGAACATGACTTAGTATGACCCTTTGTTACTCTCCTATGGGTCAATAGATGAGACAGCCGGTCGTCGCCCCTTATTTAAAATAGATGTAATCATACTTCGCCATAAGTAAAATGCCTGAATATAGGGTTATCTTGATAGGATAAAATATGTACATTGTACTTTTACTAATTAAAATTAACTTTAATAAATTTAATTATTTCTTAAAAATTCAAAATTTTTTGTGCTTAACACCTAAAGTTATTTGCATCAATTTTTGGAATAGAAAAAAAAATATTTTCAAAATATATTTTTACATTTTCAGTGTAATGTTTTATTTTAAACTATGAAAATTAGAACATAATTGTAATAAATAATACTATTATTAATACAATTGTTATAAAAGATTTCCCTCTTCTGAAAAATGAAATTTTGTAATTTTCTGAAAAAATTCTTTTTAAGCCTAGTGGCCCTAATATTTCAACTCATGTTCAATCAGTAAATCTTCTTTTTAGAATTCATTTATTATTAATAATTAATAAAAAACTTGTCATCTTTGATAAAAATCATATTGTTATAAAAAAATCTTGACATTTAAAATTAAAAAAATTGTAGAAATTTTTACATCTTAAGTAAAAAATTATTACTATCGATAATATTAATAGTCTTAGTATTTTTTGTCTTTTTTGGATAAAAATTAATCTAAAATTTGGCATTAATAACCAAAAGAAATAATTACCAATTATAATCAAAATTAAAGTTAAAATTAAAATTGGTATTTTTATAAAAATATCAAAACTTAATTTTAATAAAGTTCTTGAATAAAGTCCCTTCAAAAATATATAATATACAAAACGAATATTGTACAAAAATGTAAAAAGAATACCTCTTATAAAAATTAAAAATTCAATTAAATTAGAATTTTTCATAAAGAAATATTCTAAAATTAAATCCTTTGAATAAAATCCTCCGATATATGGAATTCCTATTAATGAAAATACTGAAATTAATATACATCTTAAAATGAAAGGTCTAAAATTAAAAAAGTCAGAAAGTATACGGATATCTTGTTTTCCTATTAAATTATGAATAATAAAACCTGCCCCTAAAAATAATATTGATTTAAAAATAGCATGTATAATTAAATGAAAAAAAGCTAAATTAGTTAACCCAATAGAAAGAATTACTATTATTATTGATAATTGCCTCAAAGTAGAAAATGCAATAATTTTTTTTAAATCGTTTTCATAAAATGCATTAATTCCGGATATTAATATAGTTAGTATAGAAATTTTTATTAAAAATTTACTTATCATGCTTATTTGAAATAAAAAGTCAAAACGGATTAATAAATAAACTCCTGCTGTAACAAGAGTTGATGAATGCACTAAAGAGGATACAGGAGTTGGGGCTGCTATAGCAGCTGGAAGTCAAGCTGAAAATGGAATTTGAGCTCTTTTTGTTAGACCTGCAATAATTACTAAAAACCCACAAAAAGATTCAATTTTAGTTATTCTTATCAAATCAAAAATTCCAAAGTTCAATGAAAAAATAATTATTATAATAATTATGACATCTCCTACTCGATTTCTGATAATAGTTATTATCCCAGAATTATAAGAATTAGTCCTTTGGTAAAAAATAACTAAAAGATAAGATACTAATCCTAATCCATCTCATCCTAAAATTAATATGAAAGCATTAGGTATTAAAATTAAAAAAATTATTGACAATACAAACGAAAGAACCATTCAACAAAATGAGATTTTTATCTTTTCAGATCTCATATAACTATGACTATATAAAATTACTATTCTTGAAATTAATAAAACTATCGATGAAAATAAACATCTTGTCCAATCAAAAAGAAAATAAAACTTAAAATCAATTCTAAGAAATGAAGAAATTATATATTCAATAACTAAAAAGTTATTTAAATAAAATGTAATTATAAATAAAAATATAAATCACATTCTTAATAAGAACAATATTAAAGTTCATTTAATAAAAATTGTTTAATGAAAAAATTCTTCTATAAATCCACAATTTATAATTTTAGATAAACTAATTAAACAAATTCATTTTATAAAAAAGTCAATTTTTGTAAATCAAAAAGCTATAGGAATAAAATGTATTAATAATAAGTAATATTCACGTTCAGTAATTACTGAATTTCTAAATAAAATTCAACCAGAACCATGATTAATATATCTATATATATAAATAGTGTAACATGCGCTTAAAAAAATTAAAAATATAATTGGAATTATCATAAATATTCTAAATTTTATGAGTCTTACACTCAAAAATAATTCCCCAAATAAATTTATTGTTATAGGGGCTGATATATTGATAATACTAAATAAAAATCATCATAAAGTTAAATTAGGAAAAATATGAATTATTCCTTTAATTAAAAATAAATTTCGGGTAAAAAAACGTTCATATATTATATTAGCTAAACAAAAAAGCCCTGAACTGCATAAACCATGGCCAATTATTATTAATAGCATCCCGTACGACCCATACAAAAAAAATGTTAAGCATCCTCTTAAAGCGATCCCCATGTGAGAAACAGATGAATAAGCAATTAAAGCTTTAATATCAATTTGAAATATACAAAACAATCTAATTATGACGGCACCTCAAATTGAAATAATAATCAAATATATTGATAAATTCAATAAATCTAGAAAAAAAAATCTTTTAAAACGATAAATTCCATAAAATCCCAATTTTAATAAAATTCCAGCAAGAATCATAGAACCTGAAATTGGGGCTTCTACATGAGCTTTTGGTAACCAAAGATGAAAAAAAAACATAGGAATTTTTACTAAAAATCCTAATATTATAAAAAAAAAAATTAAATTTATCTGCCTAAAAATTCATTCATTAAAAATAATTCTTAGTGAAATTTGGAAAAAAATTATTAAAACCAAAAGGGGTAAAGATCCAAATATTGTATATATTAACATATAAAACCCAGCTTGTAATCGTTCGGGTTGATTACCTCATTTCAAAATTATTATAATAATTGGAAAGAGAACTGTTTCAAAAAATAAATAAAATATTAATAAATTTTCAGATGAAAAACAAATCATAAGTATATTTATTATAAGAAGAACATAAAATAAAAAAAATTTATTTTTAACTAAATTCATGAAACTTCTTGCAATTAACATTAAAAAAGAAATTCAAATTGTAAGACTTGTTATACTGAATCTTAATAAATCTAAAAAAAAATAGTTTCTAATAATTTCACCTCTATTGCAAAAACTAATAGTAACTGAAATTAAAGAAAAAGTCAACAAATATACAATTAATTGGTATGAATTTATTAAAAAAATTAAACATAAAATTACTACTCCTATTAGTAAAAGTTTTAACATTTAATTAATCTTATTGACTTTGTCATTTCATTTCCATAAAAAAATCTTATTAATACTAAAAGACTCATCCCTAGAGCAGCTTCACAAACAATAACAATTAAAAAAACAAAAATTCCTAGAATATTAAAAAAAGAAAAATAAATACATATTAACAATAATAATGATATATATATAAATTCAATACTTAATAAAATCATTATCATATAATGACGATTAATTATAAAAGAAAGTAACCCAATTAAATATATAATTGAAATGGAGATTAACATAAGTTGAAATAATTTATATAAAATATTGATTTTGTAAATCAAATTAGAATTTTTCTTTCAACTTCAGAAAAGATTTTATCACAATAAATCCCCAAAATTTATATACTATATATATTATTTTCTGAAATTAAATTCATTTTATGCTTAAGAATTTTACTTCTTTCAATATTTCATCCAATTAGAATATTAATTTCTTTAATTTTATTTACATTATTCTTATCTATTATATTTTACTTTCTTTTCCAATGCTCACTAATCTCATTAATAATAATCTTAATTATTTTAGGGGGTATATTAATTATTTTCATATACATAATTAGATTATGCCCTAATAAAAAAATCCAAGTTAATATCAAAACTACGCTGTTTATAATTATAGCCTCTCTTCCAATTTCTATTCCTATTTTTTTCATAAATTTAGAAATTTTACATATTACAAAAATTTATTCAATTAATTTTATTAATATATTAATTTTAATAATAATATATTTAATTATTTCCCTGATAATTATTTCAAAAAATTTAAATTGAATCAATTGCCCAATTAAAAAATTTAATTAATATTTTAACTTATGATAATTAATAAATTTTTGCATCCTATAGTTAATCTCCCTACCCCATCAAATATTTCATATATATGAAATTTTGGTTCATTGTTAGGAATTTGCCTTATAAGGCAAATTCTAACAGGTTTATTTTTAGCTATAAATTTTTCCAGAGATATTTCCACGGCCTTTTTAATAATTTCTCATATCCAACGAGATGTTAATAATGGGTGACTGATTCGATCTATCCATGCTAATGGGGCATCACTATTTTTTATTTTAATTTACTTTCACATTGGTCGAGGAATTTACTATTCTTCATTCCATTTTATTAAAGTGTGAATTTCAGGAATTTTAATTATTTTCATTTTAATGGCTACTGCATTCTTAGGGTATATTCTTCCTTGAGGACAAATATCATTTTGAGGAGCAACAGTAATTACAAATTTAATTTCTGCAATTCCTTATATTGGTATATCAATAACCTTTTGAATTTGAGGAGGATTTTCTGTTGAGAATAATACTTTAATTCGGTTTTTTTCCCTTCATTTTCTCCTCCCCTTTGTATTGTTAAGTCTAGTGATAATTCATATTTTGTTAATCCATACAAAGGGGAGGAGAAACCCTTTAGGGGTATCAATAAATATTGATAAAATTTCTTTTCATCCATATTTTAGGATTAAAGATATCTTAGGAATTTTAATAGTACTATTATTATTTGCTTCCGTTTCTATCCTTTGACCTTATAATCTAATAGATGCAGAAAATTTCAATATTGCTAATCCAATAATTACACCCCCTCATATTCAACCTGAATGGTACTTTTTATTTGCTTATGCAATTTTACGTTCTATTCCTAATAAACTTGGGGGGGTACTAGCATTAGTAATATCAATTATTATCGTAGTAAGATTTTCATTTACAATAAATAAAAAATTTTCATCTTTTTATTTTAATAAAAAAAATAAAATTTTATTTTGATTTTTAATTAATTGTTTTCTTATATTAACATATTTAGGAGCTATACCTATTGAATATCCCTATGATTTAATAAGAAAAATTTTTACAATTTTATATTTCATAATATTCATTATTATTCCTATAACATAGACTTTTTAACTATAATTAAGTATGTATCTTGAAAATACAAAAAAGAAATTTTTTCTAAAAGTCTTTTCCAACTGAAATTTTTCATACATAAATTCTAAATTTATTGCATTTCTCTGCCAAGCTGAAATTAATTAATTACCATTCTTCTTTCCAAAAAAATTAATTTTGCTTCAAACTCGTGTCTATCGGTCATCTGGATATATAAAAGGAAACGTATGCCAGACTTTACACGTCAATTTTCCCACTATTTTAAATCAGACCTATAATAGAGCAAGATGAAACCATTTTTCTTTTTTTCTCCGAATTTATACGTTAATAGATGTGAACATGACTTAGTATGACCCTTTGTTACTCTCCTATGGGTCAATAGATGAGACAGCCGGTCGTCGCCCCTTATTTAAAATAGATGTAATCATACATTGCATGCAAAAAATCTTAACTAAATTTAAATTGCAAATTTAAATAAGGACGTTATGTCTAAGATTTCATAAA